GTGTCAATTGTGAAATACCTCCTTTGTTGCAACACTTCCTAAAAAAAGGGGTTTCCATTGGACTAAGGACGGGCAGGAAGAAAGTGAGTGGATCTGCTAATCCCTCATCCTCAAATCAGTCCTTCCCATGGGGTATTGTCTCAACGAATAAATGATTGTAGAAGCGAAATCTTGATATAATTCGAAAAAGCAAGCGACAAGTCCAAGGCAATAAGAAAAAAAAAATACGTATTTTTCACATTTCTTTTCTAGGATTAAACAAAGGGATTCGCAAATAAAAGCGCTAATGCCACGACCAGTCCATAAATTGTTAAAGCTTCCATAAAAGCCAGACTAAGCAATAAAGTACCTCGTATTTTACCCTCTGCCTCTGGTTGTCTCGCGATACCTTCTACGGCTTGGCCCGCGGCAGTACCTTGACCAACTCCAGGTCCAATAGAAGCAAGCCCTACGGCCAATCCAGCAGCAATAACGGAAGCGGCAGAAATCAGTGGGTTCATGATAAGCTCCTCGCACCAAAATAAAGAAATGGTTAATGATACAATCAACCAATGAATTATGACTTATTCTTATTATTCCATCACTAAACTACATCCAGTCGAAGTAACTAAGAACTCCGAATTGAAGTAATGTAATGATATTTATTATTGAATCATCAGAACTACTTCGATATCCCGTTTTTAGTTCCTATCCATACGGCTCTAGTTCTTCCATTTCTTTGTTCCGAACCGAACAATTCTTTTAATTATTCGCTCTTTCTCTTCTATATGCTATGCTTATGTTTGATTTCATCCATTTATTCATTCAATCCACAGTCACAGACGAAACAAAAGGACTTCTATTCTATATTGGTATATTGGAATCCCCATCTAAATTCACGGTGGGAGGGTAAGTTAGATATATGAATAGTTCATATATAACTAGTCAATATCTAATATCACATATACATGTCTTTCTTCCATAACGTAAACCTTGCATCTTCTATTCAATCGGACTCTAGAATCATTCTTCGGAGCATCTACAAGAGTTGGCTTATAACCATTACAAAACATATACCTGGTTTGACCTTCCTAACCCTTTTTATGAATCTCGTTTGTAAACTCTTCTCTTATTTTTATTTCTCATTATCCCGCAAAATGAACAGATTAATTAGCCTGAATCATTACATATCAATATCAGGATTTGATTAATCTAATTGCATACAATTAATTAAATAATTAAAATTAAACTTTTTAAAAATTTTGATCAATCGTTGAAGTGAATTAAATCAAATGAAATGGAAATCGTTCTATATTCTATAGAACATCTTTTTTTGTTTAAGCGCACATCGGAAACAGATAACATAAGAATTCTTATTCAAATTATAAATCGTAATATTGTAATTGACTGAACAAATAGAAATAGAATATTCATTGGAGGTATATGACATAAATGGGCCAAACGGGAATCTTAGGAAAAAGATCTTTTAGATCTCTTTCCTTTTTTACAATTCCCCAATATCGTATCGTAATCTTTTTTGCTACTACTCTCAATCGTATACACCGTACATATCTACCGTATTTGTATATATTATGTTATGTTCCCAAAATCTATTATTTTGAGCCACGCATACATTGTATTTGTGTTAGAATAAGCTAAAAAAGACTATTTCAAAAGCAAGTCAATGATGACCCTCCATGGATTCGCCTATATAAGCGGCAGCTAAAGTTGCAAAAATAAGAGCTTGAATACCACTTGTAAATAATCCAAGGAACATAACAGGTATAGGAACCACCGAAGGTACTAAAGAAACAAGAACAACAACTACTAATTCATCAGCCAATATATTCCCGAAAAGTCGAAAACTAAGTGATAAAGGTTTTGTGAAATCTTCTAGAATGTTAATTGGTAAAAGGATTGGAGTTGGTTGAATGTATTTACCGAAATAACCCAATCCTTTTTTGGTAAGACCCGCATAGAAATATGCCACTGACGTGGGTAAAGCTAAAGCAACAGTAGTATTTATATCATTCGTAGGTGCGGCTAACTCCCCATGAGGTAACTGTATGATTTTCCAAGGTAAAAGAGCCCCTGACCAGTTAGAAACAAAAATAAATAGGAACATAGTGCCAATAAAAGGAACCCAAGGACCATATTCTTCTCCAATCTGAGTTTTGCTCAAGTCTCGAATGAATTCAAGGACATATTCAAAGAAATTCTGACCGTCGGTCGGAATGGTTTGTGGATTCCGAACAGCTACAGTGGCTGACCCTAATAAGATAGCAATTACGACCCAAGAAGTAATAAGTACTTGGGCATGGACTTGGAAACCCCCTATTTGCCAATAGAAATGTTGGCCTACTTCCACACCGGATATATCGTATAACCCTTTTAGTGTGTTGATGGAACATGGTAGAACATTCATATTGCCCTCTGACAGAAATAGAACTAAAAAAGGAATTATTTTGATTCAACCATCTCTTTTTGACTCGCTTACTTGAATCGTATATTTCGGATACCAAGTAATCACATAATATCCCCACCCCAGTGATTTTTATCTCTTTGTTGAAATTCAGGAATAGTAACCGATTCCATAAATCTATGGAGTTTCCCAAAGTAATTGGTTTATCTTATTATTAATCAATGATTTCTTATATAGCTAGAACGACCCTCACAAATTGCGGATACTAATTTGTTAAGAACTAATCGGATTGAAGCTATAGCGTCATCATTCGCTGGAATTGAAATATCTGCGAGATCCGGGTCACAATTTGTATCGATTAAACAAATCGTTGGAATTCCCAAAGTGACACATTCTCGAAGAGCCGTATATTCTTCTTGCTGATCAACGATGATTACAATATCGGGTAACCCCGTCATATATTTGATTCCACCCAAATATGTTTCCAAGTGAGATAACTGTCTTTTCAACATTGCTGCATCTCTTTTCGGAAGATGGTTGAGTCTCCCCGCCTTTTGTTCCGCTCTCAAGTCCCTGAACTTATGAAGTCTCGTTTCTGTAGTGGACCAATTCGTTGACATACCACCGAGCCATTTTTTATTAACATAATGACACCGAGCCCTTATTGCAGCCGATGCTACTAAATCAACTACTTTATTTTTGGTGCCAACTATTAAGAATCGTTTTCCCCTTCTTGCTGCATCAAAAACTAAATCACAAGCTTCTGATAAAAAACGAGCAGTTCTAGTAAGATTTATAATATGAATACCTTTACGCTTTGCAGAGATGTAAGGTGCCATTCTAGGATTCCATTTCCGAGTACCATGACCAAAATGAACCCCGGCTTCCATCATCTCTTCCAAATTGATGTTCCAATATCTTCTTGTCATTTCTCCCCACACTTCCTCTTTTTTTTTAAGAGACGAGGTACCCTGAAATAAATAATTGTTCCAACGGAACTTTCTACCGGGGATTGACCGTTGATACACGGTCCAAGCCATTAATTCCCTTCTATTCGTTATTATCTTTATTACCATTACCAAATTACCATTACCAACTCAAACGATCAAACCGGATAGTTAAAGTTAAAAGGATGAATCCACTCTTAGAAATCATTAAATCCCGTAAATGATTGTTTTGATGTATCATGGAAATTTTTGGGGATACAAGAATCAAATAATTCTCTATGGTGGAACAAAGTATCTCTCATTTCCCCCTCGAATAGATTCTTCTTTTTAATTTCCAAAGGAATGTTGTTATGTTCCCTTGAACGGTGGACCAATCCTTTGAATCCGGTACCAACAGGTATCATCCCCCCCAGAACAACGTTCTCTTTCAGGCCTTTCAACCAATCGATACGACCTCGTAGAGCGGCTTTTGCTAAAACTCGAGCAGTTTCTTGAAAACTCGCCTCGGATATGAAACTTTGAGTATTCAGAGATGCCCGCGTTATTCCCAATAATACGGCTCGGTAACAGATCGCTTCTTCCAAAGCGCGTCCCGTTCGTTCCGCTCGGAACAATCCAATGAGCTCTCCGGGTGAAAAAACATTAGACATTCCATCTTCTGAAACCAACACTTTTGATGTTATTTGACGTACAATAATTTCTATATGCCTATTATGGATCTGAACCCCCTGGGATCGATAAACCTTTTGGATCTTATTAACCAAAGAGATACGACTTTGCGCTATGGTTAGCTCAGCGCCAATCAAGTATTCCCAAGGAATTCCAAGAATTCTTGTTATACGTTCGTTCCAACCCTCAACCCTATTTTCCAGGGTCATCGATATTGAATCAATTGAACGCACTTCTAACACTTGTTCCACTTTTGGAAGACCCTGTGTTATATCACCAGATCTCGATTTTTCATATATAAATGTAACTAACGTATCTCCTTTGTAAAGGATTTCCCCATAATGGCCGTGAACGGTTGCTCCTGGAGTGGCCAAATAGGGCTTAGCTGATCTTATTACTAAAGAGTCAACATGAACAATTAGAACTTGACCAGATTTTAGATGTGGTCCTTTTTTGGATATACATACATTTTCGCAAAAAAACTGCCCCAGGCTAATTATTGTGGATGTCTCTTCACAATAATCGTGATGGAGAAAATACCAATTCAAATTGAATGGATTAAAAATGATGTTACTGCATGGATCGGGATTATAAATTTTCCCATTTTCATCCATTAAATAATATTTAAATACTTGTAAAGTCTGTTTCAAATTGGCAAGTAGCAAATATTTACTTACCAAGATCTGATTATGAGTTATTAACTGGTAATAAGATGAATAAAAATTCGTAATTTTAGGGACAGTCCCTAAAGGACCCAACGAATTCCTAATTGGAATCGGGGGATCTCTTTTAATTGATTCTTTTGTCACATTGTGATATTTCAAAGTGTTGAGTGGACCCATTTGAGAACAATTTGATGATGACAAAATTATCAAAGATTGGCATTCCTTATTTCTATTCAACAATGAACGAAGAGTTCCTTGGTGTCGGCTAAGTGATTGTTGAATCCTTGCCTTGGAATAAAAAGGATTTATATTGGTGCG